TTTAGAAAAAGTATTTCTTTCTCTAAATATACTTGAAACAAAGACTCGATTGGCTAATGCTGAGACTAAAAATAAACAAAATTTCCTAGTTAAATTGGGTACTGCTGAGGAAAAAAAAAATTGCTTAGTTAAAATGTATGATCCTTTCTTAAACGGGATGTATCGTGGAAGGATGAAGAAAGTCTTTTCATCTTCAATCAAAACTTCGATAGAAAATTGCACAGAAACACCCGAACTAAATAAAATTCATGATATCCTTCTTCCCGATCCTAATTCTCCAGATTCTCCAGAATATCAAGAGAAAATCGAAAGATCAGAAAAAAAAGAGGTGAAAATAGATTCAAAGAATAGGTTAAAGTTTTCATTGAACGCAATTCTAACTAAGCCCAAGCGTGAAAAAAAATCTATTGGAATGAACAAAATAGGTAAAAAACCCCTTCGGTGGTCATACAAATTAATCAACGAGTTGGAACAATATTTTAAAAAACGACGAAAAGAACAAGGTATAATGCAAGGGCTGGATCACCAGCTTAGAACAAGAAGATTTAAACATATATCTTTTTTAACTCGTTCCAGACGAAGTTTTAAGAAATCTCAGTTCAAGAATTTTAATCTTTATAGAAAATTTAATAGAGAGTCTGGGTTTATAAGTTATTTCGAAGAACCTGATTTTCGTCGAGCCGTAATCAAAGGATCTATGCGCGTTCAAAGGCGTAAAATGGTTATTTGGGGACCGTCCCAAGGAAATCCCCATTCCCCACTTTTTTTGGAAAAAATGGAAGATTTTCCTTTTCCTATATCCGACCTAATGAAACTTTTTTTTAATATTAGAGATTGGTTGGGTAAAAAGTCAGAATTTGAAATTTTAGATCAACAATTGCAAATAAAAAAAAACAACCAGGAAGACGTAATAGAATTCTGGGAGAACATTCCATATGCACAAAAAACAAGAAGTATTCTGTTACTAGCTCAATCAATTTTTAGAAGATATATTAAATTACCCTTATTAATAATAGCTAAGAATATTGGATGTATTTTATTACGCCAATCTCCGGAATGGTATGAGGATTTCCAAGATTGGAATAGAGAAATTTATCTAAAGTGTAGCTATAATGGTCTTCAATTCTCCAAAACAGAATTTCCTAAAAATTGGTTAAGAGAAGGTTTTCAGATCAAAATCCTATATCCTTTTCATTTGAAACCTTGGCACAGATCTAAACTACGACTCTCTGATAGAGATCGAAAGCAACAAGATGATTTTGATTCTTGTTTTTTAACAGTTTTAGGAAAGGAAACAGAATATCCTTTTGGTCCTCCTCGAAAAACACCTTCCTTTTTTGAACCCATTTTTGAAGATATAGACTATAAAGTCGAAATAAAAAAATTGAATTTGAGAGTTCGAAGAGTTTTAAAAAAAATAACAAACAAACAAGGAAAAGCAGTTTTATTTGTAAAACAAAAAATAAAAGAACTTTTAAAAGAAAATAAAATTCCATCAGTTATACCGACAGAAATATATGAATCAAGTGAAACTCAAACAGAAAAGGATTCTATAATCAGCGCTCAGATAATTCAGGAATCACTTATTCAAAATCGATCTACAGGTTGGACAAATTATTCACAGGCCGAAAAAAAAATGAAACATAGAATTGATAGAAGAAACACAATCAGAAATCAAATAGAAATAATGAAAAAAAATAAAAAAAAAATAACGCCGGGAATAAAAAAAAATAATAAGAATAATGGAAATAATGGAGAATCACCCCCAAAAATTTGGAAAATATTAAAAAGAAAAAATATTGAATTAATAGTTAAATTTTTCATTGAAAAAATATACATAGATATCTTTCTATGTATCATTAATATGCGCAGAATCACTCTACAAATTTGTATGGAATCAACAAAAAAAATTCTTGATAAATACATTGACAATAATGAAATAAATAAAGATCAAGAAAAGATTAATAAAACAAAACAAAATAAAATTGATTTCATTTCGCCTATAACTATAAAAAAGGCTTTTGATAATCTTAGAAATAGTAAGCGGAAGTCACATATTTTTTTTAATTTATCTTACTTGTCACAAAAATATGTATTTTTTAAATTATCACAAACCCAAGTTATTAACTTCAATAAGTTAAGATCTCTTCTTCAATATAAAGGACCTTCTTTTTTTCTTAAGAATGAAATAAAAGATCTTTTTGGAAGACAAGGAATATTTGATTCCGAAGTAAGACATAAGAAACTTCCAAATAATGCAATGAATCCATGGAAAAACTGGTTAAGAGGTCATTATCAATACGATTTATCGCAGATTACATGGTCTAGATTAGTCCCACAAAAATGGAGAAATGGACTAAATCAATGTCATACGTCTCAAAATAAGGATTTAAATAAACGGTATTCCTATGAAAAAGACCAATTATTTGATTCAAAAAAAAAACAAAATTTGAAAGTATATTTATTACCAAATAAAGAGGAGAATTTTCAAAAAAACTATAGATATGATCTTTTATCATATAAATATATTCATTCTGAAACTAAGAAGAAGGCCTCTATTTATAGATCATCATTAGAAACAAATAAGAATCAAGAAAATTCCAACATAAATAACGAAAAAATTTTTAGCATACTCAAGAATATTCCTATCAAGAATTATATAGGAAAAAGTGATATTATAGATAGGGAAAAAAATACAGATAGAAAATATTTGGGTTGGAAATTTAGTACAAATATTGAGGTTGAATCTAAAAAAGACCAAATCAGGGATAAACTTAATAATAAAGGTAATGGTCTTTTTTATCTTCCAATTGATTCAAATTCTGAAATCAATTACAAAAAGGTCTTTTTTGATTGGATGGGAATGTCTTTTGATTGGATGGGAATGAATGAAAAATTCTTAATCTTAAATCGCCTCATATCGAATCCGAAAGTTTTTTTCTTTCCAGAGTTTGTGATACTTTATCATAAATATAAAGAGAAACCTTGGTTTATCCCAAGCAACTTACTTCTTTTTAATTTGAATATAAATCCAAATTTTATTGAAAATCAAAATATCAAAGGAAAACAAGAGGAGGATGAGTTTTTTTTTTATTTTAGCCCATCAAATTCAAAACAATATTTTGAATTAAAGAATCAAAACAATATTGAAGAATATTTTTTAGAATCCATTGAAAAACTAAAAATATTCCTTAAAGGAGATTTTCCTTTGCAATTAAGATGGACTGGACGTTTGAATCAATTGAATCAAAAAATGCTGAATAATATCCAGATATATGGTCTGCTGATTAGCCTCATAAATGTAAGAAAAATTACTATATCCTATATTCAAAGGAAAGAAATGAATCTGGATATAATGAGGAGGCGTTTAAATCTTACACAATTAACGAAAAAGGGAATATTAATTATGGAACCTGCCCGTCTATCTGTAAAAAATGACGGACAGTTTTTTATGTATCAAATCATAGGTATTTCCTTGGTTCATAAAAGTAAGCACCAAAGTAATCAAAGATACCGAAACCCCCAAAATGTTGAAAAGAATACTTTTGATGAATCCATTTCAAGACATAAAATAAAAACTCTAAATGGAGACAAAAAAAATTTTGATTTGCTTGTTCCTGAAAAAATTTTATCGTCTAGACGTCGTAGAGAATTGAGAATTCTAATTTCTTTCAATTTGAATTTAAAGAATCAGAATGGTGTGCATAGAAATAATTTATTTTGCAAGGAAAACAAGATAAAAAACTGGAGTCAATTTTTGGAGGAAAGTAAAAATTTTGACAGAAAAAAAAATGAATTAAATAAATTAAAGTTCTTTTTTTGGCCTAATTATCGATTAGAAGATTTAGCTTGTATGAATCGCTATTGGTTTGATACCAATAATGGGAGCCGCTTGAGTATGTTAAGGATATATATGTATCCCTGATTAAAAATTTGGAATTTCCTATATATTCTATTGTTCTATCAATGATATTTTTCATTTTTTTCATTTTTTATTCTGTCCGCGACCATGTTATATGCAAGCAACCAGATGCGCATATGCGCTGTCTTACATCCCAGTCTAGGATACATGAATATTAAGGAAAATGGGGTATTAATTAAATTAAAGCTATAAATTAATCAACAGAATAAATTAATCAATCGAATCTTCGGACTAAACTATTTGGTATCGTCTTTTTGTATCACTATACAAATGAACTCAAAAATCGGATTGATTAATAATTGAAAAAACTAGGAATGGATAAAGAAATTATGATTATTGTATATACTACATTAAAATTTGTGACATTATTATTACTGATCAATAAAATAAATATCTGTAAAAAGGGGAGTGTGAAATTCTTTTATGGTAAAAAATTCATTTATTTCAATTATTTTGCAAGAACAAGAAGAAAACAAAGAAAACAGAGGATCTGTTGAATTTCAAGTAGTAAGTTTCACCAACAAGATACGGAGGCTTACTTCACATTTGGAATTGCACAAAAAAGACTATTTATCTCAAAGAGGTCTGCGGAAAATTCTCGGAAAACGTCAACGGTTGCTGGCTTATTTGTCAAAAAAAAATAGAGCACGTTATAAAGAATTAATAGGGCAGTTGGATATTCGAGAGAGAAAAACTCGTTAATTTGAAGAGTTAGTTTGAATTATTGGCTTAAAGTTTGGTGAACTTCTTTTCGCTTTCAGCAATTCATGGAAGAATGAATCAGGAAAAACCTATGACTGTACCAGCTACAAGAAAAGACCTCATGATAGTCAATATGGGACCTCACCACCCATCAATGCATGGTGTTCTTCGACTCATTGTTACTTTAGATGGTGAAGATGTTATTGACTGTGAACCAATATTGGGTTATTTACACAGAGGTATGGAAAAAATTGCGGAAAATCGAACAATTATACAATATTTGCCTTATGTAACACGTTGGGATTATTTAGCTACTATGTTCACAGAAGCAATAACTGTAAATGCGCCAGAGCAATTAGGCAATATTCAAGTCCCTAAAAGGGCCAGTTATATCAGAGTCATTATGTTGGAGTTAAGTCGTATAGCTTCGCATTTGTTATGGCTTGGCCCTTTTATGGCAGATATTGGGGCACAGACTCCTTTCTTCTATATTTTTCGAGAAAGAGAATTGATATATGACCTATTCGAAGCTGCCACCGGTATGCGAATGATGCACAATTTTTTTCGTATTGGCGGAGTCGCTGCTGATTTACCTCATGGCTGGATAGATAAATGTTTGGATTTTTGCGATTATTTTTTAACAGGAATTGCTGAATATCAAAAGCTTATTACAAGGAATCCCATTTTTTTAGAACGAGTTGAGGGAGTAGGCATTATTGGTGGAGAGGAAGCAATAAATTGGGGTTTGTCGGGACCAATGCTACGAGCTTCCGGAATACAATGGGATCTTCGTAAAGTTGATCATTATGAGTGTTACGACGAATTTGATTGGGAAGTCCAATGGCAAAAAGAGGGGGATTCTTTAGCTCGTTATTTAGTACGAATCAGTGAAATGACAGAATCCATAAAAATAATTCAACAGGCCCTAGAAGGAATTCCTGGAGGGCCCTATGAAAATTTAGAAATCCGCCGCTTTGATAGAGTAAAAGATACTGTATGGAATGAGTTTGATTATCGATTCATTAGTAAAAAACCTTCTCCGACTTTTGAATTGTCGAAGCAAGAACTTTATGCAAGAGTGGAAGCACCAAAGGGAGAATTGGGAATTTTTCTGATAGGAGATAAGGGTGTTTTTCCTTGGCGATATAAAATTCGCCCACCGGGGTTTATTAATTTGCAAATTCTTCCTCAGTTAGTTAAAAGAATGAAATTGGCTGATATTATGACGATACTAGGTAGTATAGATATCATTATGGGAGAAGTTGATCGTTAAAATGATAATTGATACAACAGAAGTACAAGCTATCAATTCTTTTTCTAGATTGGAATCCTTAAAAGAGGTCTATGGAATCATATGGATGCTTATCCCTATTTTTACTCCTGTATTAGGAATCACAATAGGTGTATTAGTAATTGTTTGGTTAGAAAGAGAAATATCTGCAGGTATACAACAACGTATTGGTCCTGAATACGCAGGACCTTTGGGAATTCTTCAAGCTTTAGCAGATGGTACCAAATTACTTTTAAAAGAGAATCTTCTTCCATCTAGAGGAGATACTCGTTTATTCAGTATTGGACCATCTATAGCAGTCATATCAATTTTATTAAGTTATTTAGTAATTCCTTTTGGGTATCACCTTGTTCTAGCCGATCTCAGTATCGGTGTTTTTTTATGGATTGCTATTTCAAGTATTGCTCCTGTCGGCCTTCTTATGTCAGGATATGGCTCAAATAATAAATATTCTTTTTTAGGTGGTCTACGAGCTGCTGCTCAATCAATTAGTTATGAAATACCATTAACTCTATGTGTGTTATCAATATCTCTACGTGTGATTCGTTAAGACATAAAATTCCCCCGAATGCTTCTCTTTCTAGGAAGGAAGTGCCATGAGTTGAATCTCTATTTTTTTTATTCATTATTCGGGGGTTGATGAAGGAAACTAGATAGTTATATGAGTGAAAGAAACGGCTTCTAAATTTGCAGTAAAAGATTGAATCTCATTTTCTATGTACAAGAGTTAAGAAAAGTAAACATAAGTATTAGAGACTCTTTACCCCAAGATTGATTGACTAGTCATCATGACTTGAAGCGGGTTCAAAGGATCAACTTTATGAGGTTTTTACTACGTATGTATTACCAAAAGTAGATTCATAAAAATGAGTGGATAGCTAGGAACACTAATGTACACTAAGGATTCGTAATAGAGATTTTGTAAGTGTATTTTTCTGTGTATAAAAAGAATTCAAATTGGGGCTTTAAATTGGTAGAAATGATAAAGGAGTACTTCCCACGATTCCGATCCAGAGTATACTTCTATTCACCGATTAAGTAAATAACTATCAAGAACGAAGTAATCCTTTAACTTTGTTTAAAGTCCCCTTTTTTTGAGAAAGGAGAATAGGAACGAAAAAAAATCGAAAGACTGAATGCACTAGAAATAATCTATTTTTTTCTATCTCTATAGAGATAGAATTCTTGTCATGATTCGTGAACTAATGCAACGTCTAATTGGATTTCGTAATTGAAAACGTTAGGTTGAAATATCTATTGATATCGTTACAAGAAACATTTTATTCAAAGATTTAGTTATTACTCAACAAAGAAGAATTTAAATTATTAAACGATAAGATGAATTCAGAAGCACTTTCTTATAATAGCAGACAGAATTCCAGTGTCTAATGGGGATCTTACAATGGATTTCATTTTATCTCTATCTATGTTACAAACATATCAAGAAAAATAATAATGGATGGGTCCTTAGATTTATTTGTGACCTTTGAGGAGCCGTATGAGATGAAAATCTCATGTACGGTTCTGCAATAGGGGTGGGAACAGTGATGTTATCATCTACTATGATTATCTAACAGTTCAAGTA